GCTAACGTAGCTTAACCCAAAGCATAACACTGAAGATGTTAAGATGGACCCTGAGAAGTCCCGTGAGCACAAAAGCTTGGTCCTGACTTTACTATCAGCTGCAGCTATATTTACACATGCAAGTATCCGCACCCCCGTGAAAATGCCCCCCACCGCTTTCCCGCCCGAAAGTAAGGAGCTGGTATCAGGCACACACCCCGTAGCCCACGACACCTAGCTTTGCCACACCCCCAAGGGAACTCAGCAGTGATAAACATTAGGCCATGAGCGAAAGCTCGACCTAGTTAAAGCTAAGAGGGCCGGTAAAACTCGTGCCAGCAACCGCGGTTACACGAGAGGCCCAAGTTGATAGGAGCCGGCGTAAAGAGTGGTTAAGGGTCAACTACAAAATAAAGCCAAACATTCTCAATGCTGTTATACGCCCCGAGAACTTGAAGCCCCACCACGAAAGTGGCTTTACCCCGCCCTGAACCCACGAAAGCCAGGGTACAAACTGGGATTAGATACCCCACTATGCCTGGCCGTAAACATTGATATGGTATTACACGCACTATCCGCCCGGGAACTACGAGCACTAGCTTAAAACCCCAAGGACTTGGCGGTGCTTTAGACCCCCTAGAGGAGCCTGTTTCTAGAACCGATGATCCCCGTTCAACCTCACCCTTCCTTAAAAGTCCTGCCTATATACCGCCGTCGCCAGCCTACCCTGTGAAGGGACTAAAGTAGGCTAAACTGGTACAACCCCCAATGTCAGGTCGAGGTGTAGCATATGGAAGGGGAAGCAATGGGCTACATTCGCTGAATCAGCGAATCACGAAGGACATACTGAAAGACATGTCTGAAGGTGGATTTAGCAGTAAGGGGAGAGTAGAGCGCCCCCCTGAAATCGGCTCTGAAGCGTGCACACACCGCCCGTCACTCTCCCCGAAACAGTCTCACACCTGTAATTAACAACATGACGCCAACGAGGGGAGGCAAGTCGTAACATGGTAAGTGTACCGGAAGGTGCACTTGGATAAATCAGAATATAGCTAAGATAGAAAAGCGCCTCCCTTACACTGAGAAGTCATCCGTGCAAGTCGGATTATTCTGACGCCTTACAGCTAGCCCACAAAATAAAAGCAACACACCACTTAAATAACCCCTAATATACCACACACCTAGTAAACAAAACATTTTTCCCCCCTAGTACGGGCGACAGAAAAGGGCCAATGGAGCAATAGAGAAAGTACCGCAAGGGAAAGCTGAAAGAGAAATGAAACAAATCAGGTTAAGCCTGATAAAGCAGAGAGTAAAACTCGTACCTTTTGCATCATGATTTAGCTAGCACCAATCAGGCGAAGAGAACTTTAGTCTGAGACCCCGAAACCAAGTGAGCTACTCCAAGACAACCTGACAGCAGGGTTAACCCGTCTCTGTGGCAAAAGAGTGGGGCGAGCTTCGAGTAGCGGTGACAAACCTACCGAACTTGGTTATAGCTGGTTGCCCGGGAAATGAATAGTAGTTCGGCCCTGTGGCTTCTCCTTTCAAGCACATCTAATGTAACCGATAGAAAAGAACTCCCACAGGAGTAAGTCAAAGGGGGTACAGCCCCTTTGACTCAGGACACAACCTCCCCAGGAGGGTAAAGATCATAATTAATTTAAGGTACTATGTCCAGGTGGGCTTAAGAGCAGCCATCCCTACAGAGAGCGTTAAACCTCGGGCATTCCCCTACCAATTATCCGGATAACTTCATCCTAACCCCCTAATCCTACCGGGCCGCTCCATACTTCTATGGAAGTGACCATGCTAATATGAGTAATAAGAGGGCTATGCCCCTCTCCTCGCACAAGTGTAAGTCGGAACGAACCCACACCGAACTTTAACGGCCCCAAACGAAGAGGGAACTGAAATCGAAACAGACAACAAGAAAAATACTCAACCACCCACCGTTAACCCCACACTGGTGTGCCCCCAAGGAACGACTAAAAGAAAGAGAAGGAACTCGGCAAACACAACTAAAGCCTCGCCTGTTTACCAAAAACATCGCCTCTTGCAAAATCAAAGAATAAGAGGTCCCGCCTGCCCTGTGACTATATGTTTAACGGCCGCGGTACTCTGACCGTGCGAAGGTAGCGCAATCACTTGTCTTTTAAATGGAGACCTGTATGAATGGCACAACGAGGGCTTAACTGTCTCCTCTTTCCAGTCAATGAAATTGATCTTCCCGTGCAGAAGCGGGAATAAAAACATAAGACGAGAAGACCCTATGGAGCTTTAGACTTCAAGGCAGACCATGTTAAAGACCTACATTAAAAGACAAAACAAGATGAACACTGCCCGCATGTCTTTGGTTGGGGCGACCACGGGGGACCAAACAACCCCCATGTGGACCGGGAGAACTTCTCCTAGAAGCAAGGACCACAGTTCTAACTGACAGAATTTCTGACCTCAGAGATCCGGCTTACGCCGATTAACGGACCTAGTTACCCTAGGGATAACAGCGCAATCCCCTTTGAGAGCCCATATCGATGAGGGGGTTTACGACCTCGATGTTGGATCAGGACATCCTAATGGTGCAGCCGCTATTAAGGGTTCGTTTGTTCAACGATTAAAGTCCTACGTGATCTGAGTTCAGACCGGAGTAATCCAGGTCAGTTTCTATCTATGAAGCGACCTTTTCTAGTACGAAAGGACCGAAAAGAGGGGGCCAATGCTATAGATAGGCCTCCCCCCTACTTACTGAAAGCAACTAAAATAAATTATAGGGCGCATAACCCAGCCTGAGATAAAGGCACGTTAGAGTGGCAGAGCCCGGCTAATGCGAAAGACCTAAGCTCTTTCTACAGAGGTTCAAGTCCTCTCCTTAACTATGATCTCGGCACTAATTACCCACGTTATTAACCCCCTAGCCTGCATCGTCCCCGTTCTTCTTGCAGTCGCATTCCTGACCCTCCTCGAACGTAAAGTGCTTGGGTACATGCAACTACGTAAAGGACCCAACGTCGTTGGCCCCTACGGCCTTCTACAACCCATTGCAGACGGCATTAAACTATTCATAAAAGAGCCTGTCCGGCCCTCAACCTCTTCCCCCGTCTTATTCCTACTAGCCCCCATGCTAGCACTCACCCTGGCCCTCACGCTGTGAGCCCCCCTACCCATACCATACCCAATGACTGACCTAAGCCTAGGCATCCTATTTATTCTTGCCCTCTCAAGCCTTGCAGTCTACTCTATCCTGGGTTCGGGCTGGGCCTCAAATTCGAAGTACGCCCTAATTGGTGCCCTCCGCGCAGTCGCACAAACCATTTCTTATGAGGTGAGTTTAGGACTTATCCTGCTTTGCATCATTATCTTTACAGGGGGCTTCACCCTGCAGATATTTAACGTAGTACAAGAAAGCGTATGGCTAATTGTCCCCGCCTGACCCCTCGCCGCAATATGATATATCTCTACCCTGGCCGAGACGAACCGTGCCCCCTTTGACCTCACCGAAGGTGAGTCCGAGCTTGTCTCAGGCTTCAACGTCGAATATGCCGGAGGCCCCTTCGCCCTATTTTTCCTGGCCGAATACGCCAATATTCTTCTCATGAATACCCTCTCTGCTATATTGTTCCTGGGAGCCTCCCACATCCCCGCACTTCCGGAGTTGACCGCCATTAACCTTATAACCAAAGCAGCGCTTCTCTCAATTATTTTCCTATGAGTCCGTGCTTCATATCCTCGATTCCGATACGACCAGCTCATACACCTAATCTGGAAAAATTTCCTCCCCCTGACATTAGCCTTGGTCATCTGACATTTAGCTCTGCCAGTTGCCTTTGCAGGACTCCCCCCACACCTCTAAGCCAAAGGACACCCCCGGATCTTAACACCATTTCGGTAACACGACTGAAAGTTAGTCACCCGACATTTTTTAGAACGATGCCAGACCCTCCCAGACAAGCAAAACTACTGGCGTCCGCTAGTAAGGTAAGCTAAGTTCAAGCTCTTGGGCTCATGACCCAGAAATGTGGGTTAAAATCCCTCCTTTACTACATGGCTACCGCACTATTTACCCTACTAGCATTTGCACTTGGCCTCGGGACAACTATTACATTTGCCAGCTCCCACTGGCTCCTAGCTTGAATGGGACTTGAAATTAATACCCTAGCCATCCTTCCACTTATAGCACGTCACCACCACCCCCGAGCAGTTGAAGCCACCACTAAATATTTTCTCATTCAGGTAACTGGAGCAGCCCTGTTACTCTTCGCTACCTGCTCAAATGCCTGGCTAACCGGCGAGTGGGAGGTTAAACAGACAAGCCATGCAGTAACCACAACAATAGCCGTGATTGCACTTGCGCTGAAACTAGGCCTCGCACCTATACACATCTGGCTGCCAGAAGTACTTCAAGGCCTCGACCTCCCCACTGGACTCCTGCTATCCACCTGGCAAAAACTGGCACCACTAATTCTTCTAGTCCAAATTTCCCCACCAAATTCCAACCTCCTTATCTCTCTTGGTCTCGCCTCGACCCTTCTAGCAGGATGGGCAGGACTAAACCAGACTCAAGTACGCAAAATTCTTGCTTACTCATCCATCGCACATTTGGGCTGAATAGTTGTAGTTATCCAATTCTCGGTTACTCTGACCCTCCTCACCCTCCTCATCTATATTATCATGACTATTTCAGCCTTCTTCGTTTTTAACATGAACAAGTCAACAACCATCAACGCCCTCGCCATCTCCTGAACAAAGTCCCCCGCGATCATAACTCTGACCCCTCTCGTCCTTCTCTCTCTGGGAGGCCTTCCGCCCCTCACAGGATTCATGACCAAATGACTTATTTTACAGGAACTAACTAAGCAAGGCCTTTCACCACTCGCCACGCTCATTGCCCTCTCTGCTCTCCTAAGCCTCTATTTTTACCTCCGACTCTCCTATGCCTTGACACTAACAATATCCCCCAATAACATTACAGGAACCTCACCATGGCGCCTGACTTCTCCCAAACGCACCCTCCCAACTGCCACATTTACAATGGCAACCCTCCTACTTCTGCCGCTCACACCAGCCATCACCGCCCTCCTGGCACAATAAGGGGCTTATGTCAATGTTAGACAAAGAGCCTTCAAAGCTCTAAGTGTGGGTTAAAGTCCTTCAGCCCCTGTAAGAATAGCGGGATACTACCCCACATCTCCTGCATGCAAAACAGGTACTTTAATTAAGCTATACCCTTCTAGATGGGAAGGCCTCGATCCTACAAACTCTTAGTTAACAGCTAAGCGCTCAAGCCAGCGAGCATCCATCTACCTTCCCCCGCCTTAAGGCGGGGAGGCGGGGGAAGGCCTCGACGGGCTTTACACCCGCTACTTTAGATTTGCAGTCTAATATGTAAAACACCTCAAGGCCTGGTAAAAAGGGGAATCGAACCCCTGTATGTGGGGCTACAATCCACCGCTTAAAACTCAGCCATCTTACCTGTGGCAATCACACGCTGATTTTTCTCAACTAACCACAAAGATATCGGCACTCTCTACTTAGTCTTCGGCGCTTGAGCCGGAATGGTGGGGACTGCTTTAAGCCTCCTTATTCGTGCCGAGCTCGGCCAGCCCGGGGCTCTTCTGGGCGATGACCAGATTTACAACGTAATTGTAACAGCACACGCCTTCGTAATAATTTTCTTCATGGTCATACCAATCATGATTGGAGGGTTTGGCAACTGACTTATTCCCCTTATAGTAGGTGCGCCAGACATAGCTTTTCCTCGAATAAACAACATGAGCTTCTGGCTATTACCCCCCTCTTTCCTTCTTCTCCTCGCCTCTTCAGGCGTTGAAGCTGGGGCAGGGACTGGCTGAACAGTTTACCCCCCGCTAGCGGGGAACCTAGCCCACGCGGGAGCATCAGTTGACCTAACCATCTTCTCCCTCCACTTAGCAGGTATCTCTTCTATCCTGGGAGCTATCAACTTCATCACTACGATTATTAATATGAAACCTCCAGCAATTTCACAGTACCAAACGCCGTTGTTCGTCTGAGCTGTGCTAATTACAGCTGTTCTTCTCCTTCTGTCACTTCCAGTGCTTGCCGCTGGAATTACAATGCTACTAACAGACCGCAACCTAAATACAACCTTCTTTGACCCAGCGGGGGGAGGGGACCCAATCCTTTATCAGCATTTATTCTGATTCTTTGGGCATCCAGAAGTGTATATCCTGATCCTGCCGGGCTTCGGTATGATTTCTCACATTGTCGCCTACTACGCTGGTAAAAAAGAACCATTTGGCTACATGGGCATGGTTTGAGCCATAATGGCCATCGGACTTCTAGGCTTCATCGTATGAGCCCACCACATGTTTACAGTGGGAATAGACGTGGATACTCGGGCCTACTTTACTTCCGCAACAATAATTATTGCCATCCCGACAGGAGTGAAAGTGTTCAGCTGACTGGCCACCCTACACGGAGGATCAATCAAATGAGACACACCCCTACTATGGGCGCTTGGCTTCATTTTCCTATTTACAGTGGGAGGACTAACTGGTATTGTACTAGCCAATTCTTCCCTCGATATCGTGCTCCACGATACCTACTATGTGGTTGCACACTTCCACTACGTCCTATCTATAGGAGCTGTATTTGCTATTGTAGCCGGCTTCGTCCACTGATTCCCGCTATTCTCAGGCTATACACTTCACAGCACGTGAACAAAAGTCCACTTTGGGATTATGTTCGCAGGTGTCAATCTGACATTCTTCCCTCAGCATTTCCTAGGCCTAGCCGGAATGCCACGACGCTATTCTGACTACCCAGACGCTTACACTCTGTGAAACACAGTTTCCTCTATCGGGTCTCTTGTATCACTGGTAGCAGTAATTATGTTCCTATTTATCATTTGAGAAGCATTTGCTGCCAAACGAGAAGTACTAGCTGTGGAACTCACAACAACCAACGTAGAGTGACTGCACGGCTGCCCTCCTCCGTACCATACATTCGAGGAGCCCGCATTCGTTCAAGTTCAGTCACACTAATCAAGCCCGCTCAACAACCACGAGAAAGGGAGGAGTCGAACCCCCATAGGATAGTTTCAAGCCATCCACATAACCGCTCTGTCACTTTCTTACAAGACGCTAGTAGAACGCATCATTACACTGCCTTGTCAAGGCAGAATTGTGGGTTAGAATCCCGCGCGTCTTATTAATTATGGCCCACCCTTCCCAACTCGGCTTCCAAGATGCAGCTTCCCCCGTAATAGAAGAACTTCTTCACTTCCATGACCACGCCCTTATAATTGTTTTCCTTATTAGCACTTTTGTACTTTATATTATTGTGGCGATGGTAACAACCAAACTCACAAACAAATTCCTACTTGACTCCCAAGAAATCGAAATCATCTGAACTGTCCTTCCAGCTGTTATCCTGATTATAATTGCTCTCCCTTCACTACGAATCCTCTACCTTATGGACGAGATTAATGACCCCCACCTCACAATTAAAGCTGTAGGACATCAGTGGTACTGAAGCTACGAATACACGGACTACGAAGACCTAGCCTTTGACGCCTATATAATCCCAACCGGGGACTTAGAGCCTGGTCAGTTCCGGCTTCTCGAAGCCGACCACCGAATAGTTATCCCCGTTGAGTCTCCCATCCGAGTCCTCATCTCAGCAGAAGACGTTCTTCACTCGTGAGCAGTCCCCTCTCTAGGGATTAAAATAGACGCGGTCCCAGGACGACTTAACCAAACAGCCTTTATTGCCTCCCGCCCAGGGGTCTTCTACGGTCAATGCTCCGAAATTTGCGGGGCAAACCACAGCTTTATACCTATTGTTGTTGAAGCAGTTCCCCTCGACTGTTTCGAAGAGTGGACGCTCGTTGTCCTCCAAGACACTTCGCTGAGAAGCTAAACCGGTTGCAGCGTTAGCCTTTTAAGCTAGAAATTGGTGCCTACCACCCACCCTTAGCGACATGCCTCAACTCAATCCTACCCCCTGACTCTCTACATTTATTTGCACCTGACTGGTTCTCCTAACCGCCATGCCCCTAAAAGTCCTAACCCACACGCTCCCCGCAGAACCAACAGCTCAGAGTGCGGAGACTCCTAAAACAGACCCATGGGAATGGACTTGCCAGTAGGCTTTTTTGAACAATTTGCCAGTCCTGTGTACCTCGGCATTCCACTTATTGTGGTAGCCCTGGCCACCCCCTGGCTCTTCATCCTCACCCCCGGAAACCGATGATTGGCCAACCGTCAGCTTATACTTCAATCCTGATTCATCAACCTCTTTAACCACCAGCTCCTCTCTCCCCTCAAACTAGGGGGGCACAAATGAGCAGCTCTCTTCACGTCACTAATGCTCTTTTTAGTCTCATTAAACATGCTTGGCCTTCTGCCATACACCTTTACCCCCACAACTCAACTATCTATGAGCTTAGGTCTTGCGGTCCCTATTTGACTCGCTACAGTCCTCATCGGGATACGCAACCAGCCCACAGAGTCACTGGGCCACCTCTTGCCAGAAGGCACACCAGTGCCCCTTATTCCCGTTCTAATCATTATCGAAACTATCAGTCTCCTCATCCGGCCTCTTGCCCTCGGAGTTCGACTGACTGCTAATTTAACGGCCGGCCATCTTCTCATCCAGTTAATTTCCACCGCTGCATTCGTTCTCTCCACAATAGCCCCAGCCGTTGCTCTTTTAACGACTACGATTCTATTCTTATTAACCCTCCTAGAAGTTGCTGTTGCCATGATTCAAGCATACGTGTTTGTTCTACTACTAAGCCTGTACCTTCAAGAAAACACCTAATGACCCACCAAGCACACGCATACCACATAGTTGACCCCAGCCCCTGGCCACTGACAGGAGCCGTTGCCGCCCTACTAATGACATCTGGTCTGGCCATTTGATTCCACTTCCACTCTACCACTCTCATAATTATGGGCACAGCCCTCCTTCTTCTAACCATATTCCAATGATGACGAGATATCGTACGAGAAGGGACCTTCCAAGGACACCACACCCCTCCTGTCCAAAAAGGCCTCCGATACGGTATAATCCTCTTTATTACTTCAGAAGTCTTCTTCTTCCTTGGATTCTTTTGAGCCTTCTACCACGCAAGCCTCGCCCCCACACCAGAACTGGGAGGCTGCTGACCCCCGTCAGGAATCTCCACACTTGACCCCTTTGAAGTACCCCTTCTGAACACAGCAGTGCTTCTTGCTTCTGGGGTGACTGTAACCTGAGCCCACCACAGCATCATCGAACAAGAGCGAGAACAAGCGCTCCAGTCCCTCACCCTGACGATTCTGCTAGGTTTCTATTTTACCTTCCTTCAAGGAATAGAATATTACGAGGCTCCGTTCACCATCGCAGACGGTGTATACGGCTCCACTTTCTTTGTAGCTACAGGTTTCCACGGCCTACACGTAATCATTGGCTCCACCTTCCTAGCCATTTGCCTTCTCCGTCAGGCTCTCTTTCACTTTACATCCGAACACCACTTCGGTTTCGAGGCAGCCGCCTGATACTGGCACTTCGTTGACGTTGTGTGACTCTTCCTTTACGTATCCATCTATTGATGGGGGTCTTAATCTTTCTAGTACAATATTAGTATCAGTGACTTCCAATCACTCGGTCTTGGTGAGAATCCAAGGAGAGATAATGAATCTACTAACAACAATTGTGCTTATTGCTACTGTCCTATCCTCAGCCCTAGCCATTATCTCGTTCTGACTCCCCCTAATGAACCCCGACCCCGAAAAGCTCTCCCCCTACGAATGCGGGTTTGACCCCGTAGGCTCCGCCCGCCTCCCATTTTCCATGCGCTTCTTCCTAGTAGCGATCTTGTTCCTCCTATTTGATCTCGAAATTGCTCTTTTACTTCCCCTCCCATGAGGGGATCAACTTTCTGACCCCCTCTCAACCTTTATTTGGGCCACTGTCATCCTTACTCTCCTCACGCTCGGCCTCATCTACGAGTGACTTCAAGGAGGCCTAGAATGAGCCGAGTAAGGTGGTTAGTTCAAGTAAAACATTTGATTTCGGCTCAAAAACTTATGGTTAAAGTCCATAACCGCCTAATGACCCCCGCTCACTTTGCCTTCTCCTGCACCTTCATTCTAGGACTTATAGGTCTAGCGTTTAACCGAGCCCATCTTCTATCTGCCCTTCTATGTTTAGAAGGTATAATGCTCTCCCTATTCATTGCATTCTCACTTTGGACCCTACAACTAGACTCATCAAACTTTTCAACATCCCCCATGCTCCTGCTCGCGTTCTCAGCTTGTGAAGCAAGCGCAGGCCTAGCACTGCTAGTCGCTACCGCCCGGACGCATGGAACCGACCGCCTACAAAGCCTAAACCTACTCCAATGCTAAAGATTTTTATCCCGACACTCATGCTTGTACCCACAACCTGGCTAGCCCCCGCTAAGTGACTTTGGCCAACCACCCTCGCACACAGCCTGATCATTGCGCTCGTTAGCCTATCCTGACTTAAAAACATATCGGAGGTGGGCTGATCCAAACTTAACCTTTATATAGCAACTGACCCGCTCTCAACACCTCTTCTCGTTCTAACCTGCTGACTTCTCCCCCTCATGATTCTTGCTAGCCAGAACCACACCGCCGGCGAGCCTGTTAACCGCCAACGAACTTACATCACCCTCCTCACCTCTCTGCAAATTTTCCTAATTCTAGCCTTCGGGGCTACCGAGATCATCATGTTTTATGTCATGTTTGAAGCCACCCTGATCCCCACCCTCATAATCATCACACGCTGGGGGAATCAAACAGAACGACTGAATGCGGGAACATACTTCTTATTCTATACACTAGCGGGCTCTCTCCCACTCTTAGTTGCTCTCCTGATTCTACAAAATCACGCAGGGACACTCTCCCTCCTCACCCTTCAATACTCAAGCGCAATGCATCTGACGACACACGCGGATAAGCTATGGTGAGCCGCCTGCCTCCTAGCATTCCTAGTTAAAATGCCACTCTACGGGGTCCACCTCTGGCTCCCCAAAGCACACGTAGAAGCCCCAGTTGCCGGCTCTATAGTCCTGGCCGCCGTCCTCCTAAAACTAGGAGGTTACGGCATAATACGAATGACAATTGTTCTAGAGCCCCTGACCCCAGAATTAAGTTATCCCTTTATCATCTTCGCGCTCTGGGGCCTAATTATGACAGGACTAATTTGCCTTCGACAGACTGATCTCAAGTCCCTAATTGCCTATTCATCTGTGGGCCATATGGGCCTCGTTGCGGGAGGAATTTTAATCCAAACACCCTGAGGCTTTACAGGCGCCCTCATCCTCATGGTTGCCCACGGCCTGACGTCCTCAGCACTCTTCTGTCTTGCCAATACCAACTACGAACGAACACACAGCCGAACCATGCTTCTAGCCCGAGGACTACAAGTGGCCCTCCCACTAATGACCGCATGATGATTTATTGCAACACTTGCAAACTTAGCCTTGCCTCCCCTCCCCAATCTCATGGGTGAGCTTATAATCATCACCTCTCTTTTCAACTGATCCCATTGAACCCTGGTGCTGACTGGAGCCGGAACCCTCATCACCGCAGGCTATTCCCTGTACATATTTGTTATAACACAACGAGGCCCCCTCCCTGCCCACATCATTGCGCTAGACCCCTCCCACACCCGAGAACACCTGCTTATAGCCCTCCACATTCTTCCCCTCCTCCTCCTCATCCTTAAGCCAGAGTTAATCTGAGGCTGGGCCGGATGTAGACATAGTTTAGCTCAAAACGTTAGATTGTGATTCTGAAAATAGAGGTTAAAATCCTCTTGTCCACCGAGAGGGGCCGGCTGGCACCGAAGACTGCTAATCCTCGTCCCCTTGGTTGGACTCCAAGGCCCACTCGTATGCTTCTAAAGGATAACAGCTCATCCGTTGGTCTTAGGAACCAAAAACTCTTGGTGCAAATCCAAGTAGCAGCTATGCACACCCCATTAGTAATAACCTCAAGTCTATTGATTATTTTTTCACTACTGGTCTTACCAGTTCTTACAACCCTCTCCCCTGCCGGCCTGGCCCACAACTGGGCTCTGGCCCAAGTAAAAACGGCAGTAAAGTGAGCCTTCATCGTTAGCCTCCTCCCACTGTCCCTTTTTTTAAATGAGGGCGCTGAAGCCATTATCACCAGCTGGTCGTGAATAAACACACTCACTTTTGACATCAATATTAGCCTCAAGTTTGACTTCTACTCTGTCATCTTCACCCCCGTTGCCCTCTATGTTACTTGATCTATTTTAGAATTTGCATCATGGTACATACATGCCGACCCACAAGTCAACCGATTCTTCAAGTACCTCTTAATTTTCCTAATTGCTATAATTGTTCTAGTAACAGCAAATAACATGTTCCAACTGTTTATTGGCTGAGAGGGAGTGGGAATCATGTCTTTCCTCCTCATCAGTTGATGACACGGTCGAGCCGACGCCAATACAGCTGCCCTGCAAGCCGTTATCTATAACCGGGTCGGGGACATTGGCCTCATTCTGGCCATAGCATGGATGGCAACTAACCTTAACTCTTGGGAGATGCACCAAATCTTCAACGCAGGTAAAAACTATGACCTCACTCTTCCCCTCCTGGGCCTGATCGTTGCCGCCACCGGCAAGTCCGCCCAATTTGGCCTTCACCCCTGGCTGCCCGCTGCTATGGAGGGCCCTACACCGGTCTCCGCCCTACTGCATTCAAGCACAATGGTCGTTGCAGGAATCTTCCTGCTTATCCGGGTGAGCCCCCTAATAGAAAATAATCAGACCGCACTCACCCTCTGTTTATGCCTTGGAGCCCTTACAACTCTTTTCACAGCTACATGTGCCCTTACCCAGAATGATATTAAGAAAATTGTTGCATTCTCCACATCTAGCCAGCTAGGCCTAATAATGGTGACAATCGGCCTTAACCAACCTCAACTTGCCTTCCTCCATATTTGCACCCACGCCTTCTTCAAAGCAATATTATTCCTCTGCTCAGGCTCAATCATTCATAGCTTAAACGACGAACAAGATATCCGAAAAATAGGAGGTGTACACCACTTAGCCCCCTTCACATCATCAGCCCTCACCCTTGGGAGCCTTGCCCTCACAGGCACCCCCTTCTTAGCTGGCTTCTTCTCCAAAGACGCTATTATCGAAGCCCTAAACACTTCTCATCTTAACGCCTGAGCCCTGATCTTAACCCTCCTAGCCACCTCCTTCACCGCCGTGTATAGCCTCCGCGTAGTCTTCTTCGTGTCCATGCACCACCCCCGTTTCAACGCACTCTCCCCTATTAACGAAAATAACCCCGCAGTTATTAACCCTATTAAACGGCTCGCCTGAGGGAGCATCGTAGCTGGCCTACTAATTACGTCTAATATTACCCCCTTGAAAACACCTGTTATATCCATGCCACCCCTCCTCAAGCTAGCGGCACTAGTCGTTACAATTTTAGGCCTGCTAACAGCCCTAGAACTTGCATCCCTGACAAACAAACAATTCAAACCCGCGCCCTCACACACCTCACATCATTTCTCTAATATGCTAGGCTTCTTCCCCACACTTGTTCACCGCTCCGCACCCAAGGCTAACCTTGTCCTAGGACAAACAGTTGCTAGCCAAATGGTTGACCAGACATGGTTGGAAATTATTGGCCCCAAATCAGTGGTAACCACCACCCTGCCCGCAGTTACATCATCAAGCAATGCTCAACAAGGGTCCATTAAAACATACCTGGCCCTGTTCCTTCTCACACTCGCAATCACTACTATCTACTTCCTCCCTAAATAACCCGAAGCGCCCCGCGACTAAGCCCCCGCGTTAACTCTAGCACGACGAATAACGTCAGAAGAAGCGCCCAAGCAGAGATAACTAGCATCCCCCCTCCCAGAGAATACATTATTGCCACCCCTCCTGCATCCGCACGGAACACAGAAAAATCCCCCAAATCATCAGCGGGGACTCACGACCCCTCGTGCCAAGCCCCTCCTAACATCCCTGATAGTACCAACACCCCTACAATATACACTACCATATACGCTGCAACCGAACGATTGCCCCACGTCTCAGGGTAGGGCTCGGCAGCCAAAGCTGCCGAATACGCAAATACAACAAGCATTCCCCCCAAATAAATTAAAAACAAGACTAAAGACAAAAAAGGGCCCCCATGACCCACTAGAATACCGCAACCCATCCCCGCAACCACTACTAACCCTAGCGCACCAAAGTACGGGGACGGATTAGATGCCACCGCAACTAACCCCAAAACTAAACCCAATAAAAGTAAAGACATAGTATAAGTCATAATTCCTGCCAGGACTCTAACCAGGACCAATGGCTCGAAAAGCCACCGTTGTTATTCAACTACAAGAACCCTTAATGGCCAGCCTACGCAAAACCCACCCACTTATTAAAATTGCAAACGACGCCCTAGTAGACCTCCCCGCCCCCTCTAATATTTCTGTGTGATGAAACTTCGGGTCCCTACTCGGACTCTGTTTAGCCACCCAAATCGTAACAGGCCTTTTCCTGGCAATGCACTACACTTCCGACATTGCTACCGCCTTCTCATCCGTTGCCCACATCTGTCGTGACGTTAACTACGGATGATTTATCCGCAACATGCATGCAAACGGTGCATCTTTCTTCTTTATCTGTATTTACATGCACATCGGCCGAGGCTTGTACTACGGATCGTATCTTTATAAAGAAACCTGAAACGTGGGGGTGGTCCTGCTCCTCCTAGTCATGATGACCGCATTCGTAGGCTATGTCCTTCCCTGAGGTCAAATATCATTTTGAGGTGCAACCGTGATCACAAACCTCCTGTCCGCCGTGCCGTACGTTGGTAATACTCTAGTTCAATGAATCTGAGGCGGGTTCTCAGTTGATAACGCAACCCTCACACGATTCTTTGCCTTCCACTTCCTCTTCCCGTTCGTCATTGCCGGAGTCACAGTTATTCACCTTATCTTCCTACATGAGACAGGCTCAAACAACCCAACCGGGCTTAACTCTGACGCTGACAAAATCTCATTCCATCCATACTTCTCCTACAAAGATCTTCTGGGCTTTGCAGCGCTGTTTGTAGCACTAGTCTCGCTAGCCCTATTCTCCCCCAATCTTCTAGGGGACCCAGATAACTTCACCCCCGCTAACCCTCTCGTCACCCCTCCCCACATTAAACCCGAATGATATTTCCTCTTTGCCTATGCCATTCTTCGATCGATCCCTAACAAACTCGGAGGTGTATTAGCCCTCCTATTCTCGATCCTCGTGCTGATGCTAGTGCCTATCTTACATACCTCGAAACAACGAGGCCTAACATTCCGTCCACTCACACAGTTCCTCTTCTGGACTCTCGTGGCAGACGTAATTATCCTAACCTGAATTGGAGGTATGCCAGTTGAACACCCCTTTATCATTATCGGCCAAGTAGCATCATTCCTTTACTTCTTCCTGTTCCTCTTCCTAGTGCCACTTGCAGGTTGAGTGGAGAATAAAATACTCCTGTGAACATGTAAAAGTAGCTCAGCTTCAGAGCACCGGCCTTGTAACCCGGATGCGGGGGTTAAAGTCCCCCCTTTTACTCAGAAAGAGGTGATTCTAACACCTGCCCCTAACTCCCAAAGCTAGGATTCTAACTTAAACTACTCTCTGACAGCCCTCCGTGCAAATGGAGGCACATAATGGTATGCATATATACCATAACTTGTATTAGTACATACAGGGGTACATAGTACCGAAGACTCAAATAAGAAAATTAGAGTATTATCCCCATATTCTTGTACCTGAACAGCTAGCAAGTCCAAGAACGAACAAATAATGGCGTTCCAAATATACACCAAGTCCCCACCATAATCTGAAATGGAAGCATTCGATGCAGTAAGAGCCCACCATCAATTGATTTCTTAAGGCAGACGTTTATTGATGGTCAAGGACAAGAATTGTGAGGGTTTCACAACTGAACTATTCCTGGCATCTGGTTCCTACTTCAGGGCCATAAACCGGAAGAACCCCCTAACTTTCATTGACGCTTGCATAAGTTAATGTCTTCAACCATAATAATCGTTACCCACCATGCCGAGCCTTCACTCTAGCGGGCAGCTGGTTCCTTTTTTGTTTCCTTTTCATTTGGCATTTCACAGTGCAGGCTCAAATGTTCAATTAAGGTGGAACATTTTCTCTTGGAAGTTGTAATGAGCATGCATGGTGTAAAGACAACATTTAAGAAGACCAAATATAGATTCCACGGGCATACGCTGTCATACTTACCTTGTCTACCGCACTCAGTTTTGGTTCCCCCCCCTTCCCCCCCCGTTAATTTGCCTCCAACACGCACCCCACTTCACGCACCCAGCACCTGAAATTAGGCCTGTACACTTCTTATTATAAGACATTACATTGTCATCGGCAGGCACATACATCCTGGATGAACCTCCCCGTACTTGTTCATGCAAGTCTCCCCGCCTTTTTAGAAAGAAGGGGCTCGAACCCTACCTAAAGAGATCAAAACTCTTGGTGCTTCCACTACACTACTTCCTAAGAGAATAGACCAGATTCGCCCGCCTGGGCGCCCCAAAAATGTTGGCTAGGGCCCCGCCCCGCCGTAATTCAGCTTCTGACAAGACATCTCACTTCACACATATAGCACCTGGAATCAGCCCTAAAAGATTCTTATTATAAGGACATTATATTGTCAGCGACAAGCACGTTTATACTGGACGGCCCAGCCATACTTGCTCATGCAAGTCCCCCGCCCCAAAAACATGTGGTAGGGCAGTGGTAGATTGTAAGGTAAAGCCTTACACTGCCTCATTTCCGATGGGGGATCTACCATCGGACTTTACGCAAAAGTGGGGGCTGTACCCCCGTCGTGGAGGCGTGCCTGAAGCCAAGGGCCACTTTGATAGAGTGGAGCACGGGGGTTAAAGTCCCCCCGCCTTCTTTAGTAGAGGAGAGCCGAATCTTAACTACCAGGGCCGGCTTAAAAATGTGAGTTGAAGCCCCCAATTAGCCCGACTTATGACAGCACATCTCACTTCACGCGCATAGTAGCTGAAATTAGCCCTACACGATTCTTACTATAAGAACATTACATTGTTAACAGCAGGCACATACATCCTGGATGTGTCTGCCACGTTTGCGCATACAAGCCGCCCCGCCCATGCTTTGTAACATAAACATATAGCAAGGACTTACACACCCTCGCTGCAGGGTGTGCACCAGATCTTGTCCATCGGGACTTTATACTAAAGATGTCGACTGACCCCCCCCCCCGAAAGGTGGGCTAACTCCAAGCTCTTGGGCCTATACCCCAAAAATGAGGGTTAGAGCCCCTCTCTTTCGTCGGGCCTATCTAGCCAGATCCCTAACAAAGCCCCCAACAAAAAGTGTTATAACATTCCC